AGCAGGATGCCTGAATAAAGGATTACTTTGATGTAGTAAAACAAGTGTAAATCACTCATGCTAAAAAACTGCAGAATTCAGAGTTAAACTGAAACTGATGAAATCAAAATTCAACATGCATCGCTACATTAAACTACAAAAAAAAAAGATAAGCTAAATATAAGCTAATGGGTTCATACCCCACAGATGAATAAATTCTCTTTTTAATTAAAATAAATTCATCAAATATTATATTCCTAACAATTATGACAATAAGAGTAATAATATCAATAACCTCAAATAATTTCTTAACAACATGGACCTCGATAGAAATCAACTTAATTTCATTCGTACCATTAATAAAAAAAAGAAATAAAATAAATGAACAATCCATAAAATACTTAATCATCCAAAGAGTGGCATCATCAATCATAATGGCATCAATAATTATAAATTCAATCATTAATCACCCCATTAATGAAAGAATTATAATAATGACAGGTGTCTTAATAAAAGTAGGAATAATACCATTCCATCTTTGGTTGCCAATAACGATACAAATAGTAAGATGAACAGTGTGCAAAATAATGATAACAATACAAAAAATTATTCCAACAATTGTAGCGTCACAAATAACAAGATTGAAACTGATAATAACACCAATAATACTATCAATGATAGTAGGGCCAATCGTAGGAATAAAACAAACATCAATAAAAAAGATAATGGCTTATTCATCCATTACAAATTCGCCGATTATAATTATCTGCCTGAAATCATCTAAATCCCAATTCATGTTATTCTTTCTATTTTATTCAATAATTAACATCCTAATAATTAATCTAATAAAGAGTAAAAACATCAACTTCATAAATCAACTAAATAAGCAAACAAACATGACCAAAATATCAATATTGGTGTCAGCAATATCAATAAGAGGCATGCCTCCCACCACAGGATTTTTAATTAAATGAATAGTTATAAAATCATCAATAGAAATATCAACTATCATTCCAATAATAATGATCGGGTCATCTTTAATTTCAACATTTATATATCTAAATATAATTATCCCATCATTAACTAAATCCCAAAAAAACAAAATAGAAACAAGAGATGAAAAAAGAGAATCCACAATAGTTATAATTATCAATCTACTAGGCATTCCAATAGCAACCATGACCAATTTAAACTAAAATAATTTATATCCTAAAAAGGATTTAAGTTAAAGAAACTATTAACCTTCAAAGTTGAAATTACTTAAAAATTAAGGAGTAAGCCTTAGCAAATCCGCACCTTTATACTTGCAATATAAAATCATATTAAAGTATTGAATATAAGGCATAATGAGAGGAAGTAAATCCTTAAATAAATTTACAATTTATCACCTAAATCGGCCATCCCATTAAATTTATTTTATGAGGAAATGGATTTTTTCAACAAATCACAAAGACATTGGAACCCTTTACTTTATGTTTGGGCTATGATCGAGAATAATTGGAACAATAAGAAGACTGATTATTCGAATAGAATTAATACAACCAGGGTCAATAATCAAAAATGACCAAATTTACAATACAATCGTGACCTCCCACGCCTTTATTATGATCTTTTTCATAGTGATACCAATTATAATCGGAGGATTCGGAAACTGATTAGTACCAATAATAATCGGAGCACCAGATATAGCATTTCCACGAATAAACAACATGAGATTTTGAATATTACCTCCTTCAATCATTATGCTTATCGCAAGCTCAGTAGTAAGAACAGGAACGGGGACAGGATGAACTGTCTACCCCCCCTTGTCCGCACAAATTGCACACGCCGGGTCATCCGTAGACTTCACAATCTTCTCACTGCACATTGCGGGAGTAAGATCTATTATAGGAGCAATTAATTTCATTTCAACAACAATAAATATACGCCCTAAAGGAATAACAATAGAAAAAATACCCTTATTTTGTTGATCTGTTTTAATTACAGCAATTTTACTTCTTATATCTCTACCAGTACTAGCAGGAGCAATTACAATACTACTAACAGACCGTAACTTTAATACATCATTCTTTGATCCTACGGGAGGGGGAGATCCAATCCTATACCAGCACTTATTCTGATTCTTCGGACATCCTGAAGTTTATATCCTAATTTTACCAGGATTTGGGTTAGTGTCCCACATCATTACTAATGAAAGAGGAAAAAATATAACATTTGGTCAACTAGGAATAATCTATGCAATAATCGCAATTGGAATCTTAGGATTTATTGTATGGGCACACCACATGTTTACAGTAGGAATAGATATTGACACGCGAGCATATTTTACATCAGCAACTATAATTATTGCAGTACCAACTGGTATTAAAATTTTCAGATGAATCGCAACTATGCAAGGAATAACAAAAAAAAAATCGCCACAAATAATTTGATCAATAGGATTTGTATTCTTATTCACAGTTGGGGGACTAACAGGAGTAATTCTTGCAAATTCTTCAATTGATATTGTTCTACATGACACATACTATGTAGTAGCCCACTTCCACTATGTTTTATCTATAGGTGCAGTATTTGCAATTATAGCAAGAATTATCCACTGATTCCCTCTGATAACAGGAATAACAATAAACAAAAAATGACTAAAAATTCAATTTTCTATTATATTTGCAGGAGTAAACATAACCTTTTTTCCTCAACACTTCCTAGGTCTAGCCGGTATACCGCGACGTTACTCTGACTATCCAGATAATTACATGACATGAAATATAATCTCATCAACGGGATCCATAATTTCAGTAATCAGAATTATAATATTTATATTTATTTTATGAGAAGCAATATCATTCAAGCGAATAATGGTATTTAAAATTAATAGAACATCATCAATAGAATGAATTTCAATTTCACCCCCCCCAGAACACTCATTTAATGAACTACCAATAACTACAGAATTCTAAGAGTGGCAGAAAATTGCCATGAACTTAAAATTCATTAATAAATAATAGAATTTCCTTAGAAATAGCAACATGAATAAAAATCAATAGAATAAATAGAGCAAGACCAACAATAGAACAACTAATCAACTTCCACGACCACACTATAATAATCTTATCCTCAATTACAGCGGCTGTAACAATCATTATAACTATAATACTCAGAAATAAAATATCAAATAACAAAATAACAGAGAGACAAATAACAGAAGCAATCTGAACTACATTACCAGCAGTAGTACTAGTATTTATTGCCATTCCCTCAATTAAAATTCTATATATAATAGAGGAAATTGTTAATCCTTCAATTACTATTAAAACAATTGGGCATCAATGATACTGATCATATGAATATTCAGATTCAAAAAAACTAGAATTCGAATCATACATGAAAACTCCTGAAAAGGCAGAAAGTTTCCGATTAATTGAAGTAGATAACCGAATAATAGTGCCCTATATAACACAAATACGAATTATCGTTTCATCATCAGACGTAATCCATTCATGAACTATCCCATCAATGGGAGTCAAAATAGATGCTGTACCCGGACGGTTAAATCAAATTAGAATATATGTAAACAAACCCGGACTGTTTTTTGGACAATGTTCAGAAATCTGTGGAATAAACCACAGATTCATACCCATTGCAATAGAAAGAATTAACATAAAGTCATTTATTAAATGAATAAACAATGAATAAATCATTAAGTGACTGAAAAGAAAGTAATGGTCTCTTAAACCAATATATAGTAAACGTCGAATACTCTTAATGAAAGAAGCTAGTTTAAATAAAACATTTAATTGTCAAATAAAAAATACACAAAATGTGCATCTTGATTCCTCAAATATCACCCATAATATGAAACCTCCTATTAATATGCACATCAATAACAATCATAATAATTATAACAAATATATATTTCATAACTGAAGTAACTATAGAAAAAAAGAAGATAATAATTAAAAATAAAAAATCAATAAATTGAAAATGATAACAAGTCTATTCTCGACATTTGACCCAACAACTAACATTATACAAATAAACTGAATTATCATAATTACACCTATAGTAATTTTACCAAAATGATTCTGAATTAAAAAATCTCGATGAAATAAAATAATAAAATTAATAGAAAAAAAACTAACAATAGAATTTAAAAACATAACTCACCATAAAGAAATAATAATTATATCAATTTCAGTATTCATGTTCGTTATGATAATAAATATTATAGGATTATTCCCGTATATCTTCACAGCAACAAGACACCTTTCTGTCTCAATATCAATTGCCCTGCCAATATGATTGATAATAAATATTTACGGGTGAACAAAATTCACAAATAGAATATTCAAGCACCTACTCCCCAGGGGAACCCCAACTATAATTTCACCTATAATAATCCTAATCGAAACATCAGGAAACATTATCCGACCTGTATCCCTATCAGTGCGACTTACCGCAAATATAATTGCAGGTCATCTTATAATAACTCTATTAGGAAATACAGCATCAATAGAAAAAATAATAATAATTTTGCCCCTGCAAATAATACTTACAGCATTTGAATCGGCCATTTCAATCATTCAGGCATATGTTCTATCAACTTTAATTACACTGTACTCCAGAGAAATTCCTTATGAAAAAAAATCACCCCTTCCATATAGTAACTAAAAGACCTTGACCAATTCTAGCCTCAATAAACATCATAACATTAATGGTAGGTTCAGTAAACTGAATACAAACTAAAGAAATAAGACTAATAACGATGGGGTTAATAACTTTAACAGTAGTTACAAGTATATGATGACGAGACGTTACCCGAGAATCAACATTCCAAGGAAATCACACCATAAAAGTTAAGACCTTAATAAAAACAGGAATAATTATGTTCATTTTATCCGAAATTATATTCTTTGTATCAATATTCTGAATATTCTTTCACTCAAGCCTATCACCCTCAATCGAAATTGGAATAAATTGACCACCGAAATCAATTAAAACATTTAACCCAATAGAAATCCCTTTACTAAACACGATCATTTTAATCTCATCAGGGGTAAGAATTACATGAGCTCATCAAGCAATTCTAGCTGGAAAACTAAGTCAATCAAATAAATCCCTAATAATAACAGTAGCACTGGGAATTTACTTTACCATTCTACAAAAATGGGAATATAGACAATCACAATTTACAATCTCAGATTCAGTTTACGGTTCATCATTTTTTATGGCCACAGGATTTCATGGACTACACGTATTAATTGGAACTGTATTCATTATAGTAATAACAATACGATGTAAAATAATACACTTCTCCAAAGAAAACCACCTAGGTCTAGAAGCTGCAATTTGATACTGACATTTTGTAGACGTAGTATGATTATTCCTATATTTATCAATCTACTGATGAGGAAAATAATTTAAAGCTCTTTTAGTACAAAAAGTATAATTAGCCTCCAACTAATAGATTAAATTTTTTAAAAGAGTAATTAAAATCATAATCACAATAATAACATTAATAATAATTACATCAATAGTAATAATAGTAACAATAACAATTGCAAAAAAATCAAAGTTCAGACGAGAAAAAAATTCACCATTTGAATGTGGATTCTCAAAAATATCATCCTCACGAAAATCATTCTCAATTCACTTCTTTTTAATTGCAACTATCTTCCTAATTTTCGATATCGAAATTTCAATAATTATACCAATATTCTCAACGAAAATAGTAAAAATAGAAGAATGAATAATATCTTCATCAATCACAATCGCTATCTTAATAATAGGGCTTTTACACGAATGAAATTCCGGAATATTGGAGTGAAGAAAATAAAAATAAAGGGAATAAATAAAAGAAAAGGAGGAAAAAAAAGGGGGGGGGGGGGAGTAGTTAAATATAACATTTATATTGCAAGTAAAAAGTATTGAAAAAATAATCAATCTCCCTTAAAAAAAGAGTAAAGAAGTAAAATTACATTTAATTTCGACTTAAATTTAAGGAAAATCCTCATACTCCAATTAACTGAGGCTAAACAGAAGCACTTCACTGTTAATGGAGAAATTGAAATTAAAATCCAGTTAAAAGAATAAATAAAGAAAGAGCCGCTAACTACTTTCTAAGTGTTCAAACACTTTATTCTTAAATATTTACATAGTTTAAAAAAAATGATACATTTTCAATGTATAGATAAGAAATTTTGTAAATGTCCAGAGAAATAATATTCATAACAGCAATTTCAATGCTAAGCTTTAAATTTAAGCTATCCAAACAAAAAAAAAAAAAAAAAAAAAAAAAAAGAAAGTAAAACCTAAGAATATTCAAAGTCAACTTATCGATATATAAGCCCAATCAACTTATAAACCCCAACAAACCATCTGAAATAAAGTATTCAAACCAACCAGAATCAACAAACCCATTGAAACAATAACAAAAAGAAAAAAATCGATTCAAAATAAAGCTTGAAGAAAAATAACTCAAAAATCACATACTACTGAAAAAATAAAAAAAAAAGAGATTCAAATAAAAGTAAAGACCCGAAAGAATACAAAAAAATAAGATAAAGTAAAAGAAAAGAAAAAATAAAGGTAAGACCCTAAAATTAGATGAAAGAATAAAAAAATAATCATCCTCAAATAACCAAAAAAAAAAAGAACCACCAAAAATACAAAAAAAATACAAAAGAAAAAGAGAAAAATTTATATATATTCTATAAGAAAAATTGACATAAGGAAAAGAAAATGAGTCAGAAAAAAACAAATAATAAATTAAACGAAATCTATAAATATAAGTCAAACCAATACAAAAAAAAAAAAAAAAAAAAAAAAAAAAGTTGAATCTATAAATAAATGACAACTCTATGATAAAATCCTTGGAATAAAAACCAGAAAAAAAGGGAAACCCACATAAACAAATAAGTGACACAAAAAATATAACTCTTACATAAGGACACTGCTTGACTAAACCCCCCATAAACCGAATATCCTGTCTACCAATAAAACAATGAATAAAAAACCCAGAACAAAGAAATAAAAGAGATTTAAAAATAGCATGAATTAAAAGATGAATAAAACAAAGGAGAACAGAACCTATAGAAAGAACAAAAAATATAAAGCCAAGCTGTCTCAAAGTAGAGAAAGCAACAATTTTCCTTAAATCATTCTCAACACAAGCAGAAAACCCTGATAAAGTCATTGTTAACAAAGAAATAAATATCAAAAAGTAAGTATCACAAAAAAAGATAAAGTAATTAAAACGAATAATTAAATATAAACCAGAAGTAACAAGTGTAGAAGAATGAACAAGGGAAGAAACAGGAGTAGGAGCTGACATAGCCATAGGTAACCAAAAACAAAAGGGAAACTGAGCACTCTTAGTAAAAGAAGCAAATAAAATAAGATAAACAAACCCCAAAAAATCATTACTTAAAAAATCTAAATAAAGAATATAATGAAAAGAACCAAAACTAAAAAAAATACCTAAACTTAAGATTAAAAAAACATCACCAACACGATTTATCAGCAGAGTAATTATACCAGAAATAAGAGAATTAAAATTCTGATAATAAATGACTAAACAATAAGAAACTAACCCCAGGCCATCTCAACCTAAAAGTAAACAAATCAAGTCAGGCATTAAAATAAAAAGAACCATTCTAAAAATAAATATAAAAACCAAGAAATAAAAACGAATTAAATTTATATCACCAGACATATAACCTAAACTGTACAGAAGTACACAACCTCTAATTAAAAAAACAAAAGACATAAAAAAACAAGAAACCCAATCAAAAAGGAAAACCAAAGATATAGAATAAGAATTATAGAAAAAAAAAACCCACTCAAAAAAATAAATTAAATCATAATCATACAAGTAAATACCAAAAAAAAAAAAAAAAAAAAAAAGAGGTTGTATCTAAAAAACATAGTGTATCCTCAAAAAGATCTTTGACATCACAGATCAAAATTTTTCTTAAACTAAACACACGACGATAAAAAAAAAAAAGACAAATCTAACATTAAAAAAAAAATAGGTAAACAATGTAAAACCAATACAAAATACTCACGAACGTAACAAGTACTAACTAAAATTATCTCTCTAGAGAATAATCCATGCTGAGTTAAAGAAAAAATTATGATTCTATAACAAGCAGAAAAAAACAGAATAAAAAAAAAAAAGAAAAAAGTCTTAAATCTCCATCTTAAGACAGAAATAACCAAACAAATTTCAGAAAACAAATTTAAAGAGGGAGGACAAGACATATTTATAACACAAAAAAAAAACCAAAATATTCTTAACGAGGGTAAATAGTTAATAAGACCCTTAACAATAAAAAATCTGCGACTGCCCAATCGATCATAAACTATACCAATTAAAAAAAATAAGCCAGAAGAAACAAATCCATGGGCAATTATAAAAGATAGAGAACCCACCAAACCAAGTCTGGTTAGAGAAAATAAACCACAAATTACTAATCTTATATGACATACAGAAGAATAAGCAACTAAAATCCTTAAGTCTCTCTGAATCATACAAATTAAACTAATGTATAGACAACCAAATAAACAAACTCTAATAAAAAAATATCTATAATTAAACAAAAAATAATAAATATAAAATGAACAACGAATGAATCCATATCCTCCAAGCTTTAATATAACCCCTGCTAAAATCATTGAACCAAAAGTAGGGGCTTCAACATGAGCCCTTGGTAACCAAATATGAAACCCAAAAAAGGGAAACTTAATTAAAAAGGAAAACAAGATAAAAAACATTAAATAATCAGAACTAATAAAATCATAAAATAAGTAATTAAAGTAACCCAGAGACATATTCAAAAAAAAAATTCTTAATAGAAAAGGTAGGGAGCCAAATAAAGTATAAAAAATCAGAAAGAATCCAGCCCCCAAACGTTCAGGTTGATAACCTCAACCAAAAATCATCAAAATTAAAGGAACCAATCTACATTCAAAAAAAAAATAAAAATAAAAAAAATCAACAACAATAAAGTCCAAAATAAGAAATAAGAGTAAAAAATGAAAGCAAAAAATAAAAAAATTTGAAAGAGAATCTGAATAATAAAATATAAAACTAGAAATAAAGACAATAATAAAAAGTCAGATTCTTAAACAACAAAACAGAAAAGAGATCCTATCTAACATAAAATAATAAGAAACAAAAATAAAATAATCAAACCCATTAAAGAAAACAAAAAAAAAAAAAAAAAAAAAAAATAAACTGATAATGTAAAAAAATCAATTATTTAAAAGACAGAAAAGGATCAAAGAGAAAAAAGAAAAAATTAAACTTAGCATAAAGTTAGACTATCGAGATAATCACTTCTAGACTTACGAATCAAAAAAACCAACAAAGATAAACCAATAACTCCATCACAAACACCAAAAACTAAAAAAATGATAAGAAAATAATATTCAAAAAAATAAAGGTCCATAAAACCAAATATTAAAAAATACAAAAACAACAACAAATACTCCAGAACCAGCAAACACAACAAAAAATGCTTACGAATTAAGACAATCATTAAAAGGCCAGAAAAATATCCAAATAAACAGGTTAGTATCATAAGTAATTAAACAAAAAAATAAATAAGTAAGTCCAAGATAGTTTAAAAAAAACAATGATCTTGTAAATCATAATTTAAAGCAAATTATTATCTGGGCTTAATCAGTAAAGAAAAAATCATCTTTAGTATCCAAAACTAATATTTTTATTAAAATACTTACTGAATTTATTTAAGATCAATTATTATAACTAACACAATTATATCAACATTTATAAAACACCCCTTATCAATAGGATTCACGTTAATAGTGCAGACAGCAATATTATGTATAAATCAGTCAACAATCTCCAAAACACCTTGATACATATACGTTCTTTTTTTAACTACAGTAGGTGGGCTAATAATTATATTCATATATATAGCAAGAATCGCATCAAATGAGAAATTCAAACTGAGAATCAAAATAATAATTATATGAATAACAATAAGAACAATAATAATAATCTTGACAAATAATGATTTATCAATAGAATGCATATATAAAATAACAGAAATAAAATTACAAACAACAGAAATAATTGAAGAAAAGTCAACATCAAAATTCTTTATAATAAATAAAATAAATATCACAATTACAATAATAATAATTCTAATCTTAACTATAGTATCAGTAACAAACATTTCAAGAACGTTCGAAGGACCATTAAAAAAATATTAACTTATGTTTAAACCAATACGGAAGTACACCCCAGTAAATTCATTCCTAATTGACTTACCAAGACCTTCAAATATTTCCCTATGATGAAACTTTGGATCCCTTCTAGGAATATGCTTAATTATACAAATCGCATCAGGATTATTCCTAGCTATACACTATTCACCAACAATTAGACAGGCATTCAGAAGAGTAATTCATATTACACGAGAAGTCAATTATGGGTGAATAATCCGAAATATCCACGCAAACGGGGCATCTCTATTCTTCATTATAATCTTCCTACATACAGGACGAGGAATTTATTACGGATCTTACAAATTAAAAAAAACATGAATCTCAGGATCAATGATTATAATAACATTAATGGCAACAGCATTTATAGGCTATGTTCTACCCTGGGGACAAATGTCATTCTGAGGGGCCACTGTTATTACTAACCTAATTTCGGCTATCCCCTACTCAGGGGAAATAATTGTTCAATGAGTATGGGGAGGATTTGCTGTAGACAACCCAACACTAAACCGATTCTTTACTTTCCACTTTATCTTACCTTTCCTGCTAGCAGTGATAATTTTAATACACTTAATATTCCTACACGAAACAGGTTCATCAAACCCACTAGGAATAAAAAATAACATTGATAAAGTACCATTTCACCCATACTTTACAGTAAAAGACATAATAGGAATATCTATAGTAATAATATTGTTCTCCACAATAATCAACTTAATACCATTCATAACCATAGACCCAGAAAATTTTACACCGGCAAACCCAATAAGAACACCACCCCACATTCAGCCTGAGTGATATTTTCTTTTTGCTTACGCGATTCTACGATCAATCCCAAGAAAACTCGGAGGAGTAATCGCTCTAATAATGTCAATTATAATCATTATAACCCTACCATTCTCGATAAAGGCAAAATTCCAAACAAATTCATTCTATCCAATAAATAAAATAATATTCTGAATCATAGTGAACACAATAATAATACTCACATGAATCGGAGCACGGCCCGTAGAAGAACCCTTCATTATTACAGGTCAAATATTAACATTGATTTACTTTATATTCTTTATCTTAAGACCAATCGTAGTAAAAATATGAGATAAATTAAGAAAATAAAGTAAGTCAATAAGCTTTAAGCAATATAACTTGAAACTATAAGAAAGTAAAATATACTATTGACTTAAAAATGAATTTACCTTAAAATAATGTAAAACAAAAAACTCTTAAAGAAAATAAAAATAAAAATATAATTTAAAACTAAAGGCAAGTATCTTTTTCAACAAAGATATATAAGTTTATCATAACGATAACGAGGAAAGGAGCCACGAACCCATACAAAAAAATAAATAATAAACAAAACCTTAAAAAAGAAAAAAAACCCCATACAATCACCACCAAAAAACAATAAGCAACTAAAAAAACTTATAAATATTATATTACTATACTCAGACAAGAAAAATAAAGAAAAACTAAAAGAACTATACTCAACGTTAAAACCAGATACCAATTCTGATTCACCCTCAGAAAAATCAAAGGGAGAACGGTTAGTCTCAGCCAAAATACAAGAGAGAAAAACAAAAAATAAAGGAAACGAAAAAAAAATAAATCAAATATCAAACTGAAAATAATAAAAATCAACCAAATTAAAAGACTCACAATGAATAATTAAACAAAAAATAATTAAAAAGAAAACTACCTCATAAGAAATACTCTGAGAAATTCTTCGAATAGAACCTAACAAAGAGTAAGAGGAGTTTGAACACCAACCAGCAACTATAGTAACATAAACTCCCAAACCAGAACAACACAAAAAAAAAAACAAGCCATAAATAAAGCCTACGTAATTGAAACTAAAAGGAAACAATAATCAAAATAAAAGAGAAATAACCAAGCCCAAAATAGGAACAAAAAAATAAATTAGATAATTACCAAATCTAATAAAATAAAATTCCCTTCTAAATAACCTAAGAGCATCAGAAAAAGGCTGTAAAAGACCTAAAACACCAACCCTATTAGGACCCTTACGAAACTGAATATAACCTAAGATCCTGCGTTCAAATAAAGTAAAAAAAGCAACAGATAATAAAATAAGTAAAATTAAAAATAAAGTACTGAAAAAAAACATTTACTAACTGTAAAAATACATAATTAAATTCTAAATCTAAAGCACTTAAATCTGCCAAATTAGCAAATAAAATATTACATTTCTAAAAATCCTTTCGTACCAATTAGAATAAAATTAAAGAAGATAGAAACCAACCTGGCTCACGCCGGCTTGAACTCAGATCATGTAAAATTTTAAAGGTCGAACAGACCTTAAACTGTAAAACCTACCTCACAGAAATTTTTAATCCAACATCGAGGTCGCAAACAATTCTATCGATAGGAACTCTCCAGAATTATAACGCTGTTATCCCTAAGGTATCTTAATCTTATAATCAAAAAAAAGGATCAAAATCACATAAAGAAATGTAAAAAAAAAATAAAGATTAAAATTTTATCTACCACCCCAGCAAAATTTATAACCAAAAAAAATCTAAAATAAACTAAAATAAAAAAAAATGGAAAAAAATAAAGATCTATAGGGTCTTATCGTCCCTCTTCAAAATTTTAGCTTTTTTACTAAAAAATAAAATTCAAATAAAATTAAGATAATAAAGTTTACTTCTCGTCTAACCCTTCATTCTAGACCTCAATTAAAAGACTAATTATTATGCTACCTTAGCACAGTCAAAATACTGCGGCTATTTATTTTACATTGAGCAGGCCAAACCTCCAATTAAACCCTGGAGGACATGTTTTTGATAAACAGGCGGAAGTAATTTTTGCCGAGTTCATAAAATAAATTTTTAAATTTACTAATAAAACCATTTTTAAGACCTAAAAAATTTTATAAAACCTAGTAAAAAAATAAATAAAAAATAAAAAAATAATTAATCTTCAACGAACTTAAAATGATAAAAGAATTCAATCCAACAAAAAAAAATTAAAAAAAAATTATATAAAAAGAAGGAGCTTATCCACCTAAATCTAAGATTTTTAAATGAATATAAAAAATAAAAAAGACAAAAAAAAATCCCTGATTGAATCAAAATCCCAGGTAACCAGATATAAAAAAAAACGAATTTCATTTCAAAACTACTCAAATCTTATAAATAATTATTCAACACTAAGTTAGAGATAAAAGTAAATCTTAAATTTTCGGGAAATAAAAATAAATCAAAAAAATTAGTCAACCCTGATACAAAAGGTACTTAAAAAAACAATTATTCTAAAATAAAACTTAATAATCCCTCACAGTACTATCAACTAAATCAAAGAAAATCAAATGTAAAAAAATAAAAGACAGAAAAAAAGTTTTTCAAAAAAAAAAAAAAAAAAAAAAAAAAAAAAAAAAAAAGACCTATTCAGACTCAGCTGAATTTAACAGCAAATTACTTATTGTAAGTAAGTAAGAAAAAAAATCCGTTTCTAGATACACCTTCCGGTACATCTACTTTGTTACGACTTATCTCATTTTATGAGAGTGACGGGCGATATGTACATAATTAAGAGCTAAATTCATAAAATTAAATAAAAAAAATTACTATTAAATCCAAATTAAAAATTAAACAATATAAGTTATCCCCAAACAAAAATTAAAGTAACCCATAATAACCCCCACATAACTGCATCTTGACCTAACATAAATCTAAAAAAAGAAAAAGAAAATAAACTTTCATAACACTCAACGACAGCGATATACAAGAAAGGGGGGGGTAAAAGAGATCGTGGACTATCATTTAAATAACAGGTTCCTCTAAAAAGATTTAAAAACCGCCAGATCCATTAAATTTCAATCATCAAAATATACTACCTTAGAAATTTTTAAGTTAATTTTGAATAACAGGGTATCTAATCCTGGTTTAAATCCAAATCTATTTAGAATAAAAATAAAATAAAATATATAGATTTCACCCAAATAAAAAATAATAAAATTAAAAAACTAAACTCTAAATTAATTAGCTTAAACTTGATGTATAACCGCAAATGCTGGCACAACATTTTTTAGTTTTTAAAAGTATAACCCAAATTAAATAAATAATTTATAAAGAACTAAATACTGAAAATAAAAATTTTAATCATTAAGAATGAAAAAACTAACAAAAATTCACATGCATTTAAAACTCAGAGCCAAATAAAAAAACAAAAATCAAATTTAAAAAAAATTCAGACAAAGGGGTACAAAAATATAAATATAAAACCCAAAATACTAATACCCCAGCATCAGAAAGAGGACTTCCTCACTATGAAAATATCAGTTCGTGTTCACCCCCAACATGAACTGACGCTACTTATATATAATCAAAATAGGCATTAAAAGGACTATAAATAAGCCTTAAATATTAAATTGTTAGAGTAAAACTCCGATGGAAAATTAATTGAAACACACCCCTGATTCAATATAAACGATTCTTAAATAAAAATCAATAAAAAAGGTACAATAAAACACAAATAGGATTCAAAAACCTAAAATAAAAGCAAATTAATAAGGAAAAAATGAACAACCTAAATTAAATTTCCTAACAATTTTTTTCATTTAAATTCAATTCAAAGAAAAAACTTTTTTGATTATTAATAATAAATTTAATAGTTACAGGAACATAAATGATTATTAAAACATAATGTATTAATATTTAACTAACATTAAACATTAAATAAAAAGCTAACCCATGAGGTTTTTTTTTTTTTTTTTTTTTTTTAATATTTATGTTTTTTTAAATAAAACTTATTTTATATATTTATATATGTTAGGTTTATTTAAATTTATTTTACATAAATATTGGACTTAAATTTAAATTAAAGTCATATTTAGTTTATATTAAATATTTGTTTATAATGATATAGTCATACAATGATTATTTTAATTAAATTAAAATTAATTTAAATTAATTATTTCATTTAGTGCATTTAATTAAATAATTTATTTTATATGATTATCTATACAAAAACTATTTTACACTATCATTTTACATTTAAATTAATTTTAAATTTTAATTTAAGAATTATGTACAATTAATTCTAAACAAGATTTAATTTAAACTAAATTCCTGTTTATAATAAATTCATATATTATATTAAATCCTTATTTTAAATTAAAGTATATATTAATCATTTATTAATTATATAATAAATATTTAATTTAAACTATTATTATATTAAATTCTTATATTATAATTATATAAATATTAAGGGTGAAATATATATAATTATATATATATCTTATTATATATAATATATATATTATAATATAGTTATCTTTTTTTTTCTTTGGTAACATAATAATTATGTAGTTGTATGATATTATATAAATATCTTATTATAACAAAAAATTTTTTGTTCGAAAATTACAGTCAAAAAAAAAAAATGCAAAAAAATGCAAAAAAAATGCAAAAAAATGCAAAAAAAATGCAAAAAAATGCAAAAAAAATGCAAAAAAATGCAAAAAAAATGCAAAAAAATGCAAAAAAAATGCAAAAAAATGCAAAAAAATGCAAAAAAAATGCAAAAAAATGCAAAAAAAATGCAAAAAAATGCAAAAAAAATGCAAAAAAATGCAAAAAAAATGCAAAAAAATGCAAAAAAAATGCAAAAAAATGCAAAAAAAATGCAAAAAAATGCAAAAAAAATGCAAAAAAATGCAAAAAAAATGCAAAAAAATGCAAAAAAATGCAAAAAAAATGCAAAAAAATGCAAAAAAAATGCAAAAAAATGCAAAAAAAATGCAAAAAAATGCAAAAAGAACAATAAAAATAAAAAACAATACTAAATAAAAAAAAAAGAATAAAGTACCAATTTTATAGAAAAAGTAGAAAAAAAAAAAAAAAACAATTTTAAGTGGAAAATCAAGGCAAAAAAACAAAAAAAAAAATAAAAATTAATAAAATTAAACAGCAAAAAATAAAAAAAACTAAAAAAAACAACTAAAGAAAAATAAAAATTAAAAAACAAAAGTAAAGTACCAATAAAAAAAAAAAACCAGAAAAATAATAATATAAAATAAAAAAAAACCATCAAAAATGGTATTCATAAAA